GCCGGATGAGAAGAAACTCTCATGTCCGTTTCTGTAGTAGAGATGGTATTGAGAAAGAACCATCCACTATAACCCCAAAAGAACCAGATTTCGTAAACAACATAGAGGAAGAATGAAAGGGATATCTTCTCGAGGAAGCCGTATTTCTTTCGGTAAATATGCTCTTCAGGCACTTGAGCCCGCTTGGATTACATCTAGACAAATAGAAGCAGGTCGGCGGGCAATGACCCGAAATGTGCGCCGTGGTGGAAAAATCTGGGTATGTATATTTCCGGACAAACCTGTTACGTTAAGACCTACGGAAACACGTATGGGTTCAGGGAAGGGATCCCCCGAATATTGGGTAGCTGTCGTTAAACCAGGTAGAATACTTTATGAAATGGGTGAAGTTGGAGAAAATATAGCCAGAAAGGCTATTTCAATAGCGGCGTCCAAAATGCCTATACGAACTCAATTTATTATGTCAGGTTAGACAGGTAGACCGACGGAAAAAAGTCTTAGAGATAAAAAAACAATTGTGGGTTTCTTTTATTTTGAATTTGAACAAGAATATTTCTTTTTTTTTTACTTCGACTTTCTCTTTGCATTGAAAGAACAGATTCAAAACAAAAATGATATGATTCAAGCTCAAACCCATTTGAATGTCGCGGATAACAGCGGGGCTCGAAAATTGATGTGTATTCGAATCATAGGAGCTAGTAATCGCCAATATGCTCATATTGGCGACATTATTGTCGCTGTGATTACGGATGCATTACCAAACCCATCTCTAGAAAGATCAGAAGTGATCAGAGCTGTAATTGTTCGTACTTGTAAAGAACTTAAACGCAACAACGGCATGATAATACGATATGATGACAATGCAGCAGTTGTTATTGATCAAGAAGGAAATCCAAAAGGAACTCGAGTTTTCGGCGCGATTGCCCGAGAATTGAGACAGTTAAATTTCACTAAAATAATTTCATTATCACCTGAAGTATTATAGTATCACATCCGACTTAATCGAGTAGAGTCCTACTCGTCTACTTAGTTATCGAATGAAATAGATAACTTAAATTTAGTGAATCTAATTTTATCTGACGCGTATCTCTTTATTTATTTCAAATATTTGAAAATTCAATAAAATAATTTGAAGTATTTTATTATTTATATTTTTTAATAATACAATATTAAACATTTTTAAACATTCTTATTGTTATTGAATATTTTTTTTATTACATAAAAAGTAAAAAAAAAAAAGCATGTTGATTAGATCAAAAACGTGAAGGCAACAAAAATTAAAATTTATCATGGGTAGAGACACTATTGCTGACGTAATAACCTCTATACGAAATGCTGACATGAATAGAAAAGGGATGGTTCAAATAGAATCTACTAACATCACGGAAAACGTTGTAAAAATGCTTTTACGAGAGGGGTTTCTTGAAAACGTGAGAAAACATCAGGAAAACAACAAATATTTTTTGGTTGTAACCCTACGACATAGAAGGAATAGAAAAGGAACGTATCCAACTATTTTAAATTTAAAACGGATCAGTAGGCCCGGTCTACGAATCTATTCTAACTATCAACGAATTCCTAGAATTTTAGGCGGGATGGGAATTGTAATTCTTTCTACTTCTCAAGGGATAATGACAGACCGAGAGGCTCGACTGGAAGGAATTGGGGGAGAGATTTTGTGTTATATATGGTAATCCTTCTTATATCTGAATTGTCGCAAAAATAGAATTGACTATTTGTTAAAAGAAAAAAAGACGTGTTAATTACTCTTAACATTATTTGATATTTCGAGAGGTTTTAACTAAAACGAAAAGAACAAAAAATGGATTCCTAATTCATAATAACAAGGATTCGAATGATTAGGTGCTTTTTTTTTAACCATCAGCATTTCTTTGATGAGAATACAATTCGAGGTTGGGGTTTCAAATTTCAAGAAATTGATTTTCTTCCAATAAGTATACTCAGAATTCAGTTTAGGAATGACAACTATGAAAATAAGAGCCTCCGTTCGTAAAATTTGTGATAAATGTCGATTGATCCGTAGGAGAGGACGAATTAAAGTAATTTGTTCCAATCCGAGACATAAACAAAGACAAGGATAATCTTTTGAAAATGGACTCTATAACATAAAGTAACCAATACAAAAATAGGATCTGTTTTGACATGAAATGGATATATCCATATACCTCGAATTTCTCGTTATAAGATGATAAAGTAAAGTATGGCAAAATCTATACGAAGAACTGGTTCACGGAGAAATGCCCGGATTGGGTCACGTAAGAATATACGCCGAATACCAAAGGGCGTCATTCATGTTCAAGCAAGTTTCAACAATACCATTGTGACTATTACAGATGTCCGAGGTCGGGTAATCTCTTGGGCCTCCGCCGGTACTTGTGGATTCAAAGGTACAAGAAGAGGGACTCCATTTGCTGCTCAAACCGCAGCAGGAAAGGCTATTCGTACAGTCATAGATCAAGGTATGCAACGAGCAGAAGTG